AGAATATCACTACTGTATAAACGAAGAGTTTGAGAGTAAGCATTACAAAATCTCCAAGATTAAGATCATTTTTTTTTTTATTTTTAGGGGAATAGATTACCTATTTTTTTTGTACCGCGTATGCTATTTTGACATATGACCTATCTCAAACTGAAAAAACGAAGTGTTTTTTTTTTTCAAAAAAAAATAATGAATTTAGGAGAATATTAACAATTTCATCGAAAACTTACAGCAGCTTGCCAAACAAAGGCTAAGAGAAAAAAGAATAGAGGTATAATAGGCATAATGTCTATGAGTGGATTGAAAAAAGCATAAGCCTCGGGCAATTTGCCGAAGAAAAAACTACTCGAACTCAAATAAGGGATAGAATTAAGACAGATACAGATTAAACTAAAGATATTAAGCATAACAAAAATTTCGTTCTTGTAGATTAGATAATTTGATTTTGATTGAGTCATTTTTATAATATTAAGGTCAAAATGAAAAAGGCAGGCCAAAAAATCCTTCTTTTTTTGAACTCTCCCAAATCAAAAACCCTCTTTCAATTCTCAAACGAGAATACAAAGAATTTTACTTTCATACAATATCTTAATTGAATTCCATGTAATGATCAATTAATTTTTTTATTCTATTTCTACATATATAGAAGCCTAGCAACAATATATTACATACTAGAATTGACGAATAACCAATATTAATATTATATTAGTATTTATTAATGTTGAATAGAAATATAAATGGGGCGTGGCCAAGCGGTAAGGCAACGGGTTTTGGTCCCGTTACTCGGAGGTTCGAATCCTTCCGTCCCAGACCCTCAGAATCAAGTGTCAAATGCAGTTGGAAATAAAGATCTTTATTTTTTTAATTCAAGAATCAAGAATTTTTGGGTTAATCATTCATCTTATAGGCGATACTCCTACTATTTAGATAATTAGATAAATATGAAGTTCATATTAAAGTTAGTTCCTTGAAGGGTCTCTATTCTCTTCCCCAAAACCTAAAAAAAAAAAAATGGTGTAGCCTAATTCTACATTTGATTTGCAATATACTAAGTAAGGCATAAAGCTTTTCATTTTATATGGATTTTGCTTTATTTCAGGTTCAAGTTCAAGCCAAGAACCTTTACGTCAATTCTATGGTAGATACGAAAAGATCAGACTTCCTATGATTATGATTTTTTAACTTCAATTTTTATGATATAAATCTTTGCTTTGGTACTCGAAGAAGTGTGATAAATTTATATATTATCGATAAACTTTCCAACCTTTATGGGTCATTGGAATAGTTTATTTTTATTTGATTTAATATATATTATATTTTATTCTGGAATTGGGAACTCATTTTATATTATATATATTATGTATTGTATTTCATTATATTCATATGATATGGAGTTAAAAATGGAATCCTTGCTGAGTGAGCCCTTTACAGAAAGTAAGGAAAGGAAAATACTTAATATAATATTAATTATATTAAATATATAATATCTATTATAATATAATAGATATTAATAAAATGGATATAAAATAGAAAGCATATTGACCGACCATATGATATATAATAAATACATATTATATAAAAATATCATAATACATATCAGTTGATCCAATGACTATTCATGATTTCATATTGAATCAATTCCATATCGGTTTTGAAATTAAATTAGAGAAATGTTATGGTAAAACTTCGTTTGAAACGATGTGGTAGAAAGCAACGTGCGACTTGAAGGACATGATTTACTGTGGATTTTAACATCCGCCATTTTCTATACGAATGAAGATGCTCTTGGCTCGACATAGTTTGTTCTGTTTTACTAGGAACCTAATTTGTGTTGGGTTCTAATCTAAAAAAAGTACATGATGAAGCTCGAGCAGAAAGTATTGATTCATTTACTGGGGGAAGAATCTAGGGTTAGTGACACTAAAAATCAATAAGTTGAACCAACTTTGTAAGTATATCCTCCATATATAAATTGAAAAGGGTTAAAATTCAAACAAGTTTTAAATTAAAAAAGTAAGTAAGATTTGTCGGAATTCGTAAAACTATTTCGATCATAAAGTGTATCACAAGGGAATCAATCTCTCATATTTCTTTCTATAGAAAGAAATATGAAAAAAGCAAAAGGTATGTTGCTATCTTTTTGAAAGGAGTAAGTATCGCCGAAGTAATGTCTAAACCCAATGATTTCACAAAACAAGGATAAAGGATTCCGGAACAAGGAAACACTATTTTCAATTGTCTCAACAATTGGATCAAAATAAAATGTGGAATAAAAATTGATTTGAGACGAGACAGACAAAAGAGGTTAGAGACGGCTCAATAAATATCTAAGGATTTCCTCAGAATTAACCAACTTGAGTTATGAGTACGAATGAGATCTTTATTTTTTTTTTCTTAAGGAAAGAGGAAGAAAAAACTACTTTAATCAAAGTCTAATTCATTATTTATTCATTATTTGATATAATTATATAGTATATAGTTGCCGTTATATACAGAAATTAGAATCATTTTTTCTCGAGCCGTATGAGGATAAAACCTCCTATACGTTTCTAGGGGGGGCATTGTTTATCTACATCTATCCCGATGAGCCATCTATCGAATCGTTGCAATTGATGTTCGATCCCGAAGAGAAGGAAGAGATCTTCGAAAGGTAGGTTTTTATGATCCAATAAAGAATCAAACCTATTCAAATGTTCCCGCTATTCTATATTTCCTTGAAAATGGCGCTCAACCCACAGTAACTGTTCATGATATTTTAAGGAAGGCAGAATTATTTAAAGAAGGAATATTGGATTAATTGTTAATTTAATTAAAATTAAAGTCAAAAAATTATTAATAAAAATAAAAAAGAGAGGGTCCTAGCATCTATCTTTGTGTAATTATTTCTCCAGAATTTGTTTGTTCTTTTTTTGCTCACTTATTATAATTTATTTTTTATTGTTGGAATTTACCGACAAAGACGGGGTCAATTTAGGTTATTGTACCTCTATTGATTGAATCAACTCGATATTTTTCTATACTCTGCCTTTATTTATTTTTGCATTAAAATTTATTTTCTTACTTATATTGTGCCAATCCAACACAAGGCCTTAATTTTATTTATTAAGAATTTTTTTATCAGCATTCTATTCATATTGACAATGGCGTACCGAACAAATATAATTCGATCGTAGATAAATAAAATAGATTTGTTTATTCCTGCCCCATATTGCTTTTTTCTTTGCTTTATCCTTAGTCAAAAGTTAAATGATGTGTTTACTTAATTTACTGTCATACAAGACGTAATGGAATGGATCAAGTGTTTTTAATCCAATTCTACCTATATTTAGTGGATTGGTGTTTATAATTGATTAAAAAATTTTTCTTTTAATTTGATTTGTTGCTAGTTCAATGTTTTTATTTTGGCGGAATCCTGTATTGCAATCAATCCCATTTTTTATCGTATCCACAATTCGGGTTGCTAACTCAACGGTAGAGTACTCGGCTTTTAAGTGCGACTATGATCTTTTACACATTTGGATGAAGCAACGAATTCGTCCAGACTATTGGTAGAGTCTATATAAGACCACGACTGATCCTAAAAGGTAATGAAGGAAAAAACAGCATGTCGTAATAATTTTTATTAAAATAGAACTTTTAATTTATCCTTACTTAACTGTAATATATTTTATATATGTTATTTTTGGAAGGAGACAAAGGAAATTCATATTTACAGTTGGGTCTAGTGAATAAATGGATAGAGTCTTTTAGGCCTAATTTTGGTAAAACAAAAAGCAACGAGCTTATATTCTTAAATTGGAATAATGACCCGATCTAATTAGATGTTAAAAATAGATTAGTGCCAGTGCGGAAAAAGGGTTTTCTGCGAGTGAATAATGGATTCTTTTTTTATTTATTTTTTTATGAAATAAATCCTAACTATTCTCTATTTATAAGTTGGAAACGGATGTGTAGAAGAAACAGTATACTGATAAAGTAAAAAGTAAAGAGAATCAAAATTTTTCCAAAATCAAAAGAGCAATCGGGTTGCAAAAATAAAGGATTTTTTACTCTCTTGTAATTTTAACGAAGGAAAAACCCATTGTATAGAAAAGGAGAGGAAAGAGATCCTGTTGATTGGATTCTAGGTCTCCGGGGTATAGGTTCTTACTATTCTTACTATATATACTGTAAGTATTATATCTACATAATTATATACATAATTATATACCCTGTTCGGACCATATTGCACTATGTATTATTTTATAACCCCAAAAATGCCTCTTGTCCTATGTCTCTGTTTCAAGTCAAAAATTTAAATGGAAGAATTACAAGGGTATTTCAAAAAAGCTAGATCTCCGCAACAACACTTCCTATATCCGCTTCTCTTGCAGGAGTTTATTTACACACTTGCTTATGATGATGGTTTAAAAGGTTCAATTTTTTATGAACCCATAGAATTTATTGGTTATGACAATAAATCTAGTTTAGTACTTATAAAACGTTTAATTACTCGAATGTATCAACAGAATTTTTTGATTTATTCGGTTAATGATTCTAACCAAAATGGACTCCGTGGGCACATCAATTATTTTTATTCTCATTTTTTTTATTCCCAAATAGTATCTGAGGGTTTTTCAGTCATTGTGGAAATTCCATTCTCGCTGCGATTAGTATCTTCCCCCGAAGAAAAAGAAATACCAAAATCTCAGAATTTACGATCTATTCATTCAATATTTCCCTTTTTAGAGGATAAATTATCTCATTTAAATAATGTGTCAGATATATTAATACCCCATCCTATCCATTTGGAAATTTTGGTTCAAATCCTTCAATACTGGATTCAAGATGTTCCTTCTTTACATTTATTGCGATTCTTTTTACATAAATATCATAATCTGAATAGTTTTATTATTCTGAATAAAACTATTTATGTTTTTTCAAAAGAAAATAAAAGACTATTTTGGTTCCTCTACAATTCTTATGTATCTGAATGTGAATTTTTATTGGTTTTTCTTCGT